TAAACTAAGAAAAATACGTATTGTTATAGGATTAAACAAAGGGATTCGCAAATAAAAGCGCTAAGGCTACAACTAGTCCATAAATTGTTAAAGCTTCCATAAAAGCCAGACTAAGCAATAAAGTACCTCGGATTTTTCCCTCCGCTTCGGGCTGTCTCGCGATCCCTTCTACAGCTTGGCCCGCAGCAGTACCTTGACCAACCCCAGGTCCAATAGAAGCAAGACCGACGGCCAACCCGGCAGCAATAACGGAAGCGGCAGAAATCAGTGGATTCATGATAAGTTCCTCACACCAAAATAAGTAAATAGTTAATGATACAATAAAACAAGAAATTATGACTTAATTATTCCATCGCTAAGATCTATACAGTCGAAGGAACTAAGAACTCTGAATTGAAGTAATAATATTATTGAACCATCAGAACTACTTCGATATTTCTTTTTTTTTAGTTTATATTCACATAATTTTTGTGAATCCATATGACTTTTGTTCTTCCATTTCTTTCTTTTTTCCAAACCATTCTCTTTGAATTTTTCGTTTTTTTTCCTTGATTTAATCTCTTTATTCATTATTCATTCAATATTCACTTTATTCATTTAATTAATATTCAATTCACAATTACAAACTAAAGGGAAGGGCTTCTATTGGAATCCTTATCTAAATTCACAGTATTAGATATTAATTAGATATATTATATCTTTAGTTCATATATAACTAATAAATATCTAATATTAATAAATATCTAATATCACATATACATGTGTTTCTTCCATAACGTAAATCAACTATTCATATCTTACATTCAATCGGATTCTAGAATTATTCTTCGAAACATTCACAAGATTTGTCTTATAGCAATTAGATTACATACATCTAGTTCGGCTCCTCCTCCTCTAACCAATCCATTTTTTTTATAAATTTCACTTTTGTTTTTTGTAAATCTTTATTTTTTCTTTTATTATTCGGCCACACGGGTACAATCAATCTACATGTACAAATTCGTTAGATCGAATCATTGCATCGAAATATCAGTATTTGATTGATCTAAGTTAATGTAATTTATTATTTATTAAAATTATCTTTTGGTCAATCGTTGAATTGGATGAAATCAACTTGAATGGGCATCATTCTATATAACAATAACATCTTTTTTTTAATAGCACGCCGTAGTAATACTATAAGTAATGCCATAAAAATTCTTATTCAGATTATGATTACTAATAGCTAATAATATTGAATATTCGAATTCAATCAACAAAACAATATAAAGAGAATATTCATTGGAGGGGGTATAAATGGACCGAACTGGAATTTTAGGAAAAAGATCTTTTAGATCTCTTTCCTTTTTTTTTACTTCCCTGTTTGTTGCAACTCCCTAATATCTCTAAGATCTTAAGCTTTTTTTACTATTACTCTTATGTTATGTTCCCTAAGCAGATTTTCGTGATACGCGCATATATTGCGTAAGTCTTAAGCTAAAAAAAGCCTATTTTGAAAACTAGTCAATGATGACCCTCCATAGATTCGCCTATATAAGCCGCAGCTAAAGTTGCAAAAATAAGAGCTTGAATACCGCTTGTAAATAATCCAAGTAACATGACAGGTATAGGAACCACTAAAGGTACTAAAGAAACAAGAACAACAACTACTAATTCATCAGCTAATATATTTCCGAAAAGTCGAAAACTAAGTGATAGGGGTTTTGTGAAATCTTCTAAGATATTAATGGGTAAAAGGATTGGAGTTGGTTGAATGTATTTACCGAAATAACCTAATCCTTTTTTGGTAAGACCCGCATAGAAATATGCTACTGACGTAAGTAAAGCTAAAGCAACGGTAGTATTTATATCATTTGTAGGTGCGGCTAATTCCCCATGAGGTAACTGTATGATTTTCCAAGGTAAAAGAGCACCTGACCAATTCGAAACAAAAATAAATAGAAACAAAGTTCCAATAAAGGAAACCCATGGACCATATTCTTCTCCAATCTGAGTTTTGCTCACGTCTCGAATGAATTCAAGGACATATTCGAAGAAATTCTGACTGTCAGTAGGAATTGTTTGTGGATTACGAACAGCTATAATGGCTGAACCTAATAAGATAGCAATTACAACCCAAGAAGTAATAAGTACTTGGGCATGGACTTGAAAACCTCCTATTTGCCAATAGAAATGTTGGCCGACTTCCACACCAGATATATTGTATAACCCTTTTAGTAGTGTGTTGATAGAACATAATAGAACATTCATATTGCCCTCTGAAGGAAATAGAACTTTAAAAAGAATTATTTTGATTCAACCATCTATTTTTCGACTTGCCTACTTGAATTATATATTTTGTATATCAACTAATCACATAATACCCCTAGTTACTTGTATCTCTTTTGTGCGATTAAGGAATGGTAACCGATTTCAAAAATCTATGGAGTTCCCAAAATAATTTATTTATCTTATTATTAATCACGTATTTCGTATATAGCTAGAACGACCCTCACAAATT